TATAGGTTGACGCCACAAATTCCACCCCCAAAAACCATATTTTGATTGCGCCTCAACTATATCAACTGTACTTGAACTATTAGATAATCATAGTCGGTGATAACATCGCTGCTCCCATCGCTATTACAGAACCGTACATGAGATTTTCACTTCATACGGCTCCTCGAGGGCCATAAATTAATCTAGGGACCAGATTGGTATTATTTTATTATTTATTTATCTTGATATATTTGTAGGATAGAGTCAAAATCTACCGGAAGGTCCCGGAATTAGGCCAACGGAATTCTATCTGCTATAATCTATAATAATAATAAATAAAAAGGTACTTCTGAATTTCTCTCATCCTTTAATATTTTCTTTGTTGAGTAATAACTTAATCCTTCAATAAAATACTCCTTACAGAAATATCAATAGATATTTCAACCCCGCCCTTTCCATTACGAAAAAGAATTAGACATTCTATTAGTTTATAAGTCTTGATAAGAATTCTATATCTCTGAATATGGATATAAGAAAGAATAAGAAAAGATTTTTTCTATTGTAATCGGATTCTTTCTTTTTTTTTTTTTCGTTCCTAGTCTTCTTTCTAAGAAAAAGCGAAGGGGGCTTTAAAAGAAAGTAAAGGATTATTTCGTTCCTGATAGCTATTTCTTTAATTAGTGGATAGGAGTATACTCTGGATCGGAATCATGGGGAGTACTGCCTGATCATTTCTACTAATTTAAAGCCCCAATTAGTATTCCTTTCTATGCAGAAATGTCCCTTGGATAACTTACATAATTACATAATATAATCTCTATTACTAATCCTTTATGTACCTTGGTGTTCCTAGCCATCCACTTATTTTTGCTCAACCCCCCCGTTATGGTACTACATATATATTAATACATAGAAAAGATAGTGAAAACTCCATACAGGTGGTCTTTTGAACCCGCTTCAAGTCGTGATTGATGCCTAATCAATCAATCTTGGGATAAAGAGTTTCTACTGCTTATGTTTATTTCCGCTTAACTCTTGTACATAGGAAATGAGACTCAATTCTTTTACTGCGAATTTGTAAGCTGTTTTATTTCACTCACATAACTATCTGATTTAGTTTATCAACCCAAATGATAAATAAAAAATGAGGATATTTATTCAATTCATTCAACCTCCTTCCTAGAAAAAGAAAGAAAGGGGGTGGGGAAGGGTTTATGTCTCAACGAATCGCACGTAGAGATATTGATAACACACATAGAGTTAATGGTATTTCATAACTAATTGATTGAGCAGCAGCCCGTAGACCACCTAAAAAGGAATATTTATTATTTGATCCATATCCTGACATAAGAAGTCCAATGGGAGCAATACTTGAAATAGCAATCCATAAAAAAACACCGATATTGAGATCGGATAGAACAAGGTTAGAGCCAAAAGGAATTATTAAATAACTTAGTAGAATTGATATGACTGCTATGGACGGTCCGATACTAAATAAACGAGAATCTCCTCTAGATGGAAGAAGATTCTCTTTGAAAAGTAGTTTTGTGCCATCTGCTAGAGCTTGAAGAATTCCCAAAGGACCAGCATATTCAGGTCCAATACGTTGTTGTAGCCCTGCGGATATTTCTCTTTCTAACCACACAATTGCTAGTACACCTATTGTGATTCCCAATACAGGAGTAAAAATCGGTACAAGCATCCATATCATCCCATAAACCTCTTTTAAGTATTCCAACCTGGAAAAAGAATTGATATCTTGTGCTTCTGGTGTGTCAATTATCATTTCACCGATCAACTTCTCCCATAATTATATCTATGCTACCCAGTATCGTCATAATGTCAGCCAATTTCATTCTTTTAACTAACTGAGGAAGAATTTGCAAATTGATAAAACCCGGCGGTCGAATTTTCCATCTCCAAGGAAAAACATTCTGATCTCCTATCAGAAAAATTCCCAACTCTCCTTTTGGGGCTTCGACTCTCACATAAAGTTCTTGTTTCGACAATTCAAAAGCGGGAGAAGGCTTTTTACTAATAAATCGATAGTCAAAATCATTTAATTCAGGATTCTTCGCCCTATCAAAGCATCGGATTTCTAAATTCTCATACGGGCCTCCCGGAATTCCTTCCAGAGCCTGTTGAATAATTTTTATAGATTCCACCATTTCACCAATTCGTACTAAATAACGAGATAATGAATCTCCCTCTTTTTGCCATTGCACTTCCCAGTCAAATTCGTCATAACACTCATAACGATCGACTTTACGAAGATCCCATTGTATTCCGGAAGCTCGTAGCATTGGTCCTGATAACCCCCAATTTATTGCTTCTTCTACACCAATAATGCCTACCCCCTCAACTCGTTCTAAAAAAATCGGATTACGCGTAATAAGTTTTTGATATTCAGAAACCCCTGTTAAAAAATAATCGCAGAAATCCAAACATTTATCTATCCATCCATACGGTAGATCAGCAGCTACTCCTCCGATACGAAAATAATTATGCATCATTCTCATACCGGTGGCAGCTTCGAATAGATCATAAACTAATTCTCTTTCTCTGAAAATATAGAAGAAAGGAGTCTGTGCACCAATATCTGCCATAAAAGGGCCGAGCCATAATAAATGAGAAGCTATACGACTCAACTCCAACATAATCACTCTAATATAGCTGGCTCTTTTAGGTACTTGAATATTTCCCAATTGCTCAGGTGCATTTACGGTTATTGCTTCTGTGAACATAGTAGCTAAATAATCCCACCGTGTTACATAAGGCAAATATTGTATAATTGTTCGGTTTTCCGCAATTTTTTCCATCCCTCTGTGCAAATAACCTAGTATTGGTTCACAGTCAATAACATCTTCACCATCTAAAGTAACGACGAGTCGAAGAACACCGTGCATTGATGGGTGATGAGGACCCATATTGACTATCATTAGGTCTTCTCTTGTAACTGGTACATTCATAGGTTTTCCCCTGATTCATTCTTCCATGAATTGCTGAAAACGAAAAGAAGTTCATCAAAATTCAAGATCTACTAAATCAAACAATTCAAAAGGACTCTTCAAATTAGCGAATTTTCGTCTCCCGAATACCCAACCGACCAATTAATTCTTTATAACGTACTCTATTTTTCTTTGCCAAATAAGCCATCAAGCGTTGACGTTTTCCCAGAGTTTTGCGTAGACCTCTCTGAGATAAATAGTCTTTTCTGTGCAATTCCAAATGTGAAGTAAGTCTTCGGATCTTATTGGTGAAGCTGAATACTTGAAATTCAACGGATCCACTATTTGTTTCTTTTTGAGAAATAACTGAGATGAATAAGTTTTTTACCATAAAAGGAACTCTTCTCTTCCCCCCCCCTTTTTCTTTTTTTTTTTTTATTTTAATTTTACCCATCAGTAATAATAATAGAATTCTATTATAATGCCCGTCATTTTAATCTGGTATAGGCAAGAATCTTCAGTTTGTTATGGATACCCGGTTTATCCAAAGTTTATCCAATAAAATTAATCAATATCAATAAAAAATCTAATTTTCAATTGGATTCATTCGTTTAAGGGATAGAGATAGGTACATTTTTCTATTCCCAAATCACAAAAGAGATTAAACCTAAAATAAGAGCATTCCTTTGCGTCATTTCTAAATCTAATTGATGTGTGTATTTGTTTACTTCCATATACTAGATTTTCATATACTAGATCTAGTAAGAATATCTATATCTATATATATAGATATAGATATATAAATGTGACATCAACGAATTTTCAATCGCGGATACATATGGAGCCTTAGCATACCGAAACAACTACCATTATTGGTATCAAACCAATAGCGATTCATACAAGCTAAATCTTCTAATCGAAAATTGGGCCAGAGAAAGCACTTTAATTTTTTAAATTTAATTAAGTGATTTTTATCTCGATCAAGGTGTTTGTTTTCATCCAAAAATGTTTTACAGCCGTTCCCATTGCAAAATACTGGATTTCTAGCCACACCACCCCTATTCCTCAAATTGAAACAAATTAGAATTCTAAATTTTCTACGATGTCTAGGCGATAAAATATTTTCAGGAACAAACAAATCATAATGATTTTTGTCTTTATTTCCAATCATCTTTTGACATCTTGGACTGAATTTATCAAAATTCTTATTATCCGCATATCTTTCTTCTCGGTATCGTTGATTAGTTTGGTACTTACTTTTATCGACCAACGAAATACCTATGGTTTTATACATAATAAATTGTCCATCATTTTTTACAGACACGCGAATTGGGTCGATCAAAAATATACCTTTTCTGGGCAAGTCTCTAAGAGGGAATTTTTTACCCGCCGCTAGTACATTCGTACGGATTTCGTTCCTTCGAATAGAAGATATCCCAATATCTCTTCGGCTTTTCAGTCTAATCAGGAAACAATATGTTTTTATAATATTAATCACTTTTTCATCCTCAGTTGCAGAAAGAGGATCAGGCCATCTCAATTGAAAAAGCACATATCTTTTTAAGAAATCGGTGATCTCCGAGGGTGTATAATCCTCGAATTCGTTTTGTTTTAGAGTTTTGTATATGCTTTCTCCTGCATCTGCATTATCTTCTTCAATATCGTTTTCGTAGTTTGAGAAGAATGATTCAAGATTGTCTTGGTTGTGTACATCTGATCCAAGATTTGATCCAAGATCTACTTGTCCTGTGGATTCTTTGAATGATATAGAAAGATTCTCGTTTTGCGTTCTATTGCTATTTCGACTTTTACTATAATTTTTATTTCCATTTACATCTAAAAGAAGTAATTTGATTCGTATAACCCACGGTTTCATTTTATATGTATTATAAAGTGGCACAAGTTCTCGAAAGAACCAAGGGTCCAGATTCCAGCTGGAACGATTTAGTATTTCTTCACTCATCCCCATCCAATCAAAAAGGCCTTTTTGGAATGGGTTCATTTCTTGATTTTTTGTGATAAAAAAAAGACCTTTGTTATTCTTATGAGTCTTTCTAAAGAAAAACTGAGTCTTATCAACCTTTCTAAAGAAAAAAGGGCGCATTTTCAAATAAAAATATTTTCTATCTGTATGTGTGTTTTTTTTTTTAGATTCTCTATAGATAATATCAGCTTGGTCTAGGTAATTATTGATAGGGATACCTCCCAGTATATCAACAAATTTTCGTTTATGTGTATGTGTCTTGTAATTATAAGAAATATCTTGGTTATTATTCACTTGTAATGGTGATCCATAAATATATGAGTCATTCTTATCTTCATAATTAATACATTTATATGATAAAAGGTCATATCTATAGTTTTTTTCAAACTTAGAGTTTGCATTCGTTGATGAGTGTGCTTCATAAGTATTTTGTTTGTTGTAATGAATTAATTGATCTTTTTGAGATAAATTCCATTTGTTTAAATCTTTATTTTGATTTTGAGTCCCACAATGTTGATTTATTCTATTTCGCCACTTTTGTGGTACCAATGTAGACCATATAATCGGGGATAAATATTCACATTGATAATGACCTCTTAACCAGTTTTTCCATTGATTCATTCCAGAATTGCGAAGTTTCTTATGTCTTAATTCAAAATGAAATATTTCCTGCGCTCCAAAAGAATTTTTGCGTTCGTTTTTAAGAAAAAGAGACGTTCCGTTATAATGAAAGATAGGTCTTAATTTATACAAGTTAAAAACTTGGGTTTGTGATAATTTGTAAAATACATAGGCTTGTGACAAGGAAGATAAGTCACAAAAAATCTGTGAATTCTTATTACAAATATTAGTATTACAAACTGACCTTTTTATAATTGAACTAAAGTCAATTTTCTTTTGATTTGTTTTACCAATTCTTTTTTGATTTCTTTCATTAATGTATTTTATTTTTTTTTTTGATTCAATAAAAAATTGTGCATTGGTTTTTAGAATATTACTAAAACATAGAAGAATATCCATGTAGACTCTTTCCATGAAAAATTTTATAAAGTAATGTGATTTGCGAATTACTCCAGAATTCCTTCTTTTTAATATTTGCCAAATACTTTTTTGTGATTCTAATCTGAAAAGATTAGAATTATCTTTGTTAGGGCTAATATTTCTCTCTGGAATTAGAAATAGGATTTTCTTGTCTTTTTTTATTTTTTCTATTCTTTTTCTGATTGTGCTTGTTTTATCAGTCAGATCTTTCATTTTTGTTTCTGTCAGTGAATAATTTGTCCAATTCATAGATCGAATTTGAATAGAGGGTTTGTGAACCATATGATTAAAGATTTTCGAATCTTTTTGTTTTTGCCTTTCGCTAGATTCATATACCTCTACTTCTGTCAATCCAAATAATAGAGTTGGATTGATTTTGAAGAGTTCTTTCATTATTTTTTTATTATTTAGAAATAGAATATTTTTTATAATCCATTTTTTTGTTTCGTTTGAGTTTGGTGCTTCTTTTAAAACTGTTAGAATTAGAAAACATTTGTTTTTAAATTTTATAATTTTTTTTTTTAGTTCTTTAAAAACGGGTTTAAAAAAGGAAGGTTGTTTTCGAGCAAAACCAAAGGGTCTATCAGTCTCGCTTCCCCAAACTGTTAAAAAACTAAAATTGCTTGCACGATATCTTTTTCTTTTTTGAGGTTTGTGCCAAGGTTTCAGACGGAAAGGAAATAGGATCTTTATTTGAATCCCCTCTATTAACCAGTCTGTCGGAAATTCTCCTTCTGCTAATTGAATACCATTGTAGGTGCATTTATAATTAATTTCTCGTTTCCAATCCTTAAAATCCTCGGACCACTCAGCGGATTGAAATAATAATATACGAACGGTGTTTTTAACTATTATCAATAAGGGTATTATAATATATTTTCGCAAAATTGATTGGGTTACTAACAAGGAACCTCTTACAAATTGAGAAAATACGACGGTATCCCATATTTCGATCGTTTTTTTTCGTGCTTCTTCCCTTCTTATGGCCCTACGGCTTTTGGACTCTTTATAATTCGTAATTTTTAATTCTTTGTTTTTCTCCTTCCAATTTTCAAAAATGAGTTTTATCAATCCAGAAATATCAAAATACAAAAAGATGGGTTTGTATCTTCTGTCCAAAAAAATCGGGGACTGTACATCCCCTTGCCAGATGTCCCGAACAGCTATTTTACGTCTTTGAGGGCCCGTGGCGCCTACCACTAACTCTCTACGGAAATCCGGTTGTTGTATATACTCGAGCAAATAGATTAGGTTTGGGTGATCGGGATCAGAAAAATCAACATAATCCTTATGTGCCTTCATGGCACGCTCATACTGTTCATTATCATCAAAAAGTATTACATATCTGAATTTTTTTACATGTATCTCGTCGTACACCCTGAAAAATTCCGGAAACTCTTCGAAGTCGCCATTATTTATTAATTTGTATGGACGTAGAGGGATTTTTTTACTAATTTCTTCTATTCCAATAGATTTTTTTATAATTGTTTGATCCTCGGGGTACGTTATGACTCTATCGAAAAAAAAATTTAAAAATTTTTCTGCTTT